TGCGAAGGTCTACAAGAAGATCAAAAAATACGAAACATTATTAAGAATTATGTACAAAAAAATATGAGAATATCCTCCGGTGTTGAGGGAATTGCCTGGATAGAGATTCAAAAAAGAATTGATCTAATTCAAGTCATAATATATATAGGATTCCCAAAATTATTACTAGAAAATAGACCGCGAAGAATTGAAGAATTACAGATGAATGTACAAAAAGAACTTAATTGTGTGAACCGAAAAATAAACATTGCTATTACAAGAATTGGAAATCCTTATGGACACCCCAATATTCTTGCCGAATTTATAGCCGGACAATTAAAAAATAGAGTTTCTTTTCGCAAAGCACTTAAAAAAGCTATTGAATTAACTGAACAGGCGGATACAAAAGGAATTCAAATACAAATTGCAGGGCGTCTTGACGGAAAAGAAATTGCGCGCGCTGAATGGATCAGAGAGGGCAGAGTTCCTCTACAAACCATTGGAGCTAAAATTGATTATTGTTCCTATCCAGTTCGAACTCTATACGGAGTATTAGGAATCAAAATTTGGATATTTGTAGACGAAGAAAAATAAGACTTTACGTGTCTTTAGAGTCTACCCATTGATGGAAATGAACCAAACCAGGAACGAACTCTTTGGACGTTCAATCAAAATAAAAATGAGAAATTCCGGAATTCTATAGGGTTGAATAAAAATTCGATTTATTTTTTTTTTATATAATTGCTATGCTTAGTGTGTGACTCGTTGGTTTTTTTGGGGCTAGGATTCAAACCAATGTACGGTCCTGTAGTATGAACTAATAACTATAGCGCTAATAACCAACTCATTGCTTCGCATTATCTGAATCCAAAGAACCAGTCAAGATATAATATATTGATCATATCGTTGTAGCAACTGAATTTTTTTTTCCAGAAAGACAAAAACCCAATTTTATTATTGGTTGTGAAGTTATATGTTGTAACGAAAAATAGAAAAACATGCGGATAAATAGAAGGATGAGAGAAAGAGAGAAATAAAATATCAACGATATAGAATTCTAATATGTAAGGATGTAAGGTCTGTGAGTCATCTCATAAATAACAGTGTAATACAGCATCAATAATGATTCATCCATAATTATATGAATCCGCTCTATAGAACAAAAAAATAAAGAGCCTCGAGCCAATAAAAACTGAGAAAATTGACTTAAGAAAAAATTTAATTACGGACTCCGTTGGAGAATTCAGACCTAACCATTAATCGAGAAGCAATGGAAACGACGGAACCCGTGAATAAAGAAGATTCTATTGGAAATGAATCTTAATGATTTTTTGGGTGGGATGGCGGAACGAACCGGGGAACTAAACTAGTCTTTTATTCGGAGAGGTCATGAACTAACCCTACAACTGAACTAGATATTGAAAGAGTAAATATTCGCCCGCGAAAGTTTGATTTTATTGGATTGATTAATTTTGATCGACCCGATCTAGTAAAAGGCAAAACAAAATAAAGATTTTTATAATGGTAAAAAAATAGATTAAGATTAATTCGATGAAATTTATAAATTTCAAAGAATACTATGCTTCAGTATATTATTCATTAAATCCCTATATATCTTGATAAAATCTTTTTTAGTCCTTTCATTTGTGAGGAGCTGGATGAGAAGAAACTCTCATGTCCAGTTCTGTAGTAGAGATGGAATTGAGAAAGAACCATCAATTATAACCCCAAAAGAACAAGATTCCGTAAACAACATAGAGGAAGAATGAAAGGAATATCTTATCGAGGTAATCATATTTGTTTCGGCAGATATGCTCTTCAAGCGCTTGAACCCGCTTGGATCACATCTAGACAAATCGAAGCAGGGCGACGAGCAATGACACGAAATGTACGGCGTGATGGAAAAATATGGGTACGTGTATTTCCAGACAAACCTGTTACAGTAAGACCCACAGAAACACGTATGGGGTCCGGGAAAGGATCCCCCGAATATTGGGTAGCCGTTGTTAAACCGGGTAGAATACTTTATGAAATGAGTGGGGTCGCTGAAAATATCGCTCGAAAGGCTATTTCAATAGCGACGTCCAAAATGCCTATAAGAACTCAATTCATTATTTCTGGATAGGAAATGTCGAACCAAAGAAAAAAAAATCTTGGGTATAAAAAAATGCGGGTTTATTTTTTTTTTACTTCGACCTTTCAGTGCTTTACTTTAAATTAAAAAATTAAACATTAAAAAACCGATTCAAAAAACGATATGATTCAACCTCAAACCCATTTGAATGTAGCGGACAATAGCGGTGCCCAAGAATTGATGTGTATTCGAATCATAGGAGCCAGTAATCGTAGATATGCTCATATTGGTGACGTTATTGTTGCTGTGATCAAGGAAGCAGTACCAAATATGCCTCTAGAAAGATCCGAAGTGATCAGAGCTGTAATTGTACGTACTTGTAAAGAACTCAGACGCGATAACGGTATGATAATACGTTATGATGACAATGCTGCAGTTGTCATTGAT